CTCTAAAGATAAAGAAAAGGATTCTTTTTCTAATCCCCATCCACTTTGAATGCATATAGTTTTTAGTTTCATAAAACGAAAATAACCGAGTCTGTCCAATTTGAATCGATCTCAATTGATTCCTCGTTACCGCTCAACCGAGCGGTAATAGGTAGGGATGACAGGATTTGAACCCGTGACATTTTGTACCCAAAACAAACGCGCTACCAAACTGCGCCACATCCCTTGACTGTTATACAATGTCATTGTAGAGAATTCCTGTCTTGTTTTCCACATCCCTATTTCTCCATTGTGAATCACACTTTTTTATAGTCATTTACTCTTTTTTGTCTCATTTAAGAACATATATAATAAAATAAATAAAAAAATAATAGAAAAGAGAAATCTTATGGAGTGTTGTACATTTCCATTGAATTTCACTTCAATTTGAATGAATTAGGGATTCCGTGTACAACTCTAAGTAGACCTTACCTACACATGCATCTGAACATATATGCATTATCTTTATTTTATGTTTATGTATTTTTTTTCAATAAAAAAGGAGGTTTTTCAATGCGAGATCTAAAAACATATCTCTCCGTGGCTCCAGTACTAAGTACCCTATGGTTTGGGATTTTAGCAGGTCTATTGATAGAGATTAATCGTTTTTTCCCGGATGCGCTGACATTTCCCTTTTTTTCTTTCTAGTTATTTCCATTATTTACAGCGGAAGGAATGACGAAGATTCTATATAGAATCGGATATCGGTAACCAACCCCTACCCCCCTTTTCTCTTTTTTCCTTTTATTCTTATTTTCTTTTTTAGTTAAATAAAAAAAAATAAGGGACGAAAGAGAAAGAATAAAAGTGGATTCAACGTCGTCGAGACTCAGATTCCATTCCAATGAAATGAATAAATGGAGGCATGGGAGTAGAGTATAGTATAAAATGCGGGTCAAGGGCAAGGATACAAGATCTTTAACTGAAATAGCTTATTTCAGGGTGAAATAGAATTTCGAAATCATTGTCTTAGTCTTACTTATCCTATGGCTTTTTTTTATTATTCCTTTTTAGGATTGGATTTCAAGTTAGTAACTTCGATTTGTTATTTTTTTTCCTTTTTATTCCTTTGGAATCAAAATCAAATAGAAATAGAAGAGTTGAGTAAATAAAAAATGAAAATGCAAAGGAGGTTAAGTTAATGGCCAAGAGGAAAAACGCGCGAGTAACAGTGATTTTGGAATGTAAGGATTGTATCCGAAACGGTGTTAAAAAGGTATCAACGGGCATTTCCAGATATATTACTCAAAAGAATGGGCACAATACACCAAATCAACTAGAATTAAGAAAATTCTGTCCCTATTGTTACAAACATACAATTCATGGGGAAATAAAGAAATAGATCGGCCCAACATGTCTTATCCTTTCCTTTCAAGCAGAAAAATGACATTATATAGAACATATTTGAATCAATTAAAGAATCCTACTTTGGGGGGTTAAAATGACAATTAATAAATAGGATTTTCAGGATAATAAATCAATAAACTAAAAAAATTATGGATAAATCCAAGCGACCTTTTCTGAAATCCAAGCGACCTTTTCTGAAATCCAAGCGATCTTTTCGTAGGCGTTTGCCCCCGATTCAGCCGGGGGATCGAATTGATTATAGAAACATGAGTTTAATTAATCGATTTGTTAGCGAACAGGGAAAAATTTTATCTAGACGAGTGAATAGACTGACCTTGAAACAACAACGATTAATTACCATTGCTATAAAACAAGCTCGTATTTTATCTTTCTTACCTTTTCTCAATAATGAGAAAAAATTTGAAAGAACTAGGTCGACCTCTAGAACGACTAGTGGTCTTAGAACCCGAAATAAATAGGCTTATTCTTTGTTCATTTGAATCAGGATTCGAATCCGAACTAAACGAGGGTTGGGGGTTTTGTTCGACAAATCCGAGAATCCAGATTTTAGTCTCGTGTCGTAAGAAAAAAAGGAATCGAACAAAAAAAAAGATTTTTGTTTAATGTGTTCATTCATTTTTACTACTTTAGCATAAGTTTACTACTTTAGCACAAGCATATTTTCTCTGAGTCACTTCGACTCCACTTTCCCGGAGTTCATTCTCCGGGGAACTCCATTTAGATTATTCCGGCGTATTCTTTCAGATCTACTTCTTTTCTGATTTCGTTCGAAATCATATAAACACAATTCCTGTTTGATACAGCTATTTGCGCCAGTATTTTACGATTAAGAAGCAACTGTCGCTTGTATAGATCGTGTATAAATTTACTATAGCATGCTCCCTTTTCTCGAATTATTGCGTTTATCCGAGTGATCCACAAACAGCGAAAATTTCTCTTTTGGTTATCCCTATCTCGATGAGCCGAAACCCAAGCTCTTATTTTCTGTTGAGTAATAGTTCGAGTAAGTTTTGAATGAGCCCCTCGAAAGCTTGATGCAAATAAACGAGTTTTTTTTCTACGTCTCTGAGCTATATATCCGCGTTTAATTCTGGTCATTGAATAAAAAAACTTTGACAAATAACTACTTGATTTCTTTTCTTTCAGTTATTTTTTTGGTCTATTAATAACTAATAACCAAACGGATTTTTCCAATGTATAAAATAGAAATTCCAATGGCTTTAGCTACTCTAACCTTCCCGACCACCTTTTTCTTTTTTGTTTTTAGTTATTTTATTGCGAAATATGAAAGAAGTAAGAAATGATCTTTTGCTAGGTGTCAAAAAAAAAGAAATCAATTAAATGGAAAAAGGGTGGGTTCCGTCGTTTCTATGGTTATTTCTTAAACGGTGAGGTCTTCTCTATACACCGGAGCCTTTACTTCATTGAATCTATAGGTAACTTGTATAGTTCACACCACACTCTTTGGCTCTACCCACGAATTATCCAGTAATAGGTCTTTCACAATCAGACCCACCTATACAGTAACGGTATTTCATTAGGAAAGTTAGCTTGGTAGCTGACCCTTATAGTCCGTTCTTGACTGAGTGAGGACTTTATTTTATGCTTTTTTTATTTTTATTTATTATTCTTTTCATAAGATTTTCTCCGCTTAATGGATAACCATTTGCTACCAATGGAGAATTCCCTCTCACCTTTAATTCAGGTGATTGCATTTGCACCAATGAAAACCATAAACTTCATACACAATAAAGGGATCCATTTGCTTATTTTTGCATTTTTATAATGAATGTAGTTCTGTCTTCCATTCGATCCTATTTACGGTACCGATCATTCATACTGAAAAGCAATTTTCTTGCTTTAGCTCATGATCTAAACGAGTCGCACATACACCCTAGTACATGTTCCTCGACGCTGAGGACATCCCCGAAGAGCGGGGGATTTCGTGACATTTCGAATTGGCTGTCTTGTATTTCTAATAAGTTGTTTAATAGTTGGCATGTTGAATTATATAATATATCTAATGGGCTGGTTTAGATTGATCCTAACCAGATCATTCGCAATTTTTCTAATTTTTTCTAGTTAATTTACTATAATTTTGGAGGTAGAATCTCCAACGCATATTTCCGCAAAATCCATTTTTTTCATTCAAGGCTTATCATATCCTACAACATCAACAATTCCGTAAGCTCTGGCTTCTTCTGGTGTCATAAGTTGGTCTCTCTCCAGGTCGTCAGCTATAACCCAATAAGGTTTGCCCGTCTTTGCTATATAAGCCTGTATGACGAGGTTGCGTAGCTCCACTATATCCTCCGCGTCAAGCCCACTTTCTGCCAAGGGGTCCTCAAAATAAGAACTAATAGGTTGATGGATCATTACCGTACAGTGAGGGAGTGCTAGACGTTTGAGCATTTTTCCTCCAGCCAATATCAAAGATCCCGTTGAATAGGCTCTTGCGATGCCTATTGTATGTACCCCTGGTTTCGATGATTGCATAATATTATAAAGAGCTAGTCCAGGAATTACCAACCCGCCAGGAGAGTGTACATACAAATAAATAGGTTCTGTCTTATCCTCGAGACCGAGATGTACTATAAGTGCACAAAGTTGATTCGAGATCTCGGTCTCAACCACTTGGCTTAAAAAAAGAAATCGTGCGCGATAAAGTCGGTTGATTAGGGTCAAATTGTATCCCTTACGAACCGTACATGCACCTTTTGGTGCATACGGTTCAAGAAAAGAATCAATGTATAGATTCCAGTGCTCTTTCTTTTTTTCTATATGCTTTTTTTTTTCTAGAAAAAACAGGTTTTTCCAATTTGCAACGAAAGGGCTTTTTTTAGATTTTTCAATAAAAGAAAATTGGACTTATTTCTTCCTTAATTTAATAAAAAAGTCAAAAAACTTATTGAATTAACTTCTCATTGATATATTGTTTCATCGAGATTCAATTCAAATCACGATGGGATTTTCTTGTTCCTGAACGGGTCTCTTTTATGTTTTTAGGTTTATGTTCTACTCCGGGTAAAGATACGCCTCCCCTTTTTGTGCATATAGGACAAATCTTCTCGTCACCATTTCTTTTTTTTTTTTATGACTTTACAAATAACAAACGAGAATCATTTATGATACACGTCGTAATCATAGATCTATTTCGAATTGGGTTTCTTTTAAGCGGAGCCTGGATACTTTATTTTTTGAGTCCAACCAAAGTCAACCATAAATTATTCTAAAATGAAAATAGTATTCTGAATCCCCCCAACAATGGATTTCACGCTCCACTTTTTGGATGATTCCATTTATTTTGCTTGGGCGAAAGAAAGGATATCTCGATTAGGAGAGAGAACGGGGAAATCCCATAGGACCCAATATATCTGACAAGTCGCACTACATGTCAACCCAAAATCCATTGTCGTCGTCGTCGTCGTCGTTGTCGTCAGGAACTAGGAAAGGCAGTTGTGGAATTCCAACAGGCATAATTGAAAGAAAAAAGTAAATTCTATATTTAACTTTGATGTGGAAACGTAACAATATCCTTTTATTTGTCGTTAGAATATTGGCTTTAGCGTATTTCTTTTATCCAATCTAGACAGTAGCAAAGAAGGACAAATAGTCCTTCTAATGAGAAATACGGATAGACGCATTTACTCATAGAAAATGGTATCAACCCCCATTGCATATTGGGGGTTATCGAGTATAGAATAAATCTGCTTCTCTTTTTTCTTACGAACAGAATAGAATAAATATTAACCTAACTCTTGTTAGGAAATAATCCACTTGACGGGGAGGTCTATAGGATAGTCTTAGTATAGTCTTTTCCAATGCAATAAAGTTAGTTAGTGTCTATTTTTCTTTGAGAAAGGGGTGTTTTCCATGGGTTTGCCTTGGTATCGTGTTCATACCGTTGTATTGAATGATCCCGGCCGGTTGCTTGCCGTTCATATAATGCATACAGCTTTGGTTGCTGGTTGGGCGGGCTCAATGGCTCTGTATGAATTAGCCGTTTTTGACCCTTCTGACCCTGTTCTTGATCCAATGTGGAGACAGGGAATGTTCGTTATACCCTTCATGACTCGTTTAGGAATAACCAATTCCTGGGGAGGTTGGAGTATTACAGGGGGGACTGCAACGAATCCGGGTATTTGGAGTTACGAAGGTGTAGCCGGGGCACATATTATGTTTTCTGGCTTCTGCTTTTTGGCAGCTATCTGGCATTGGGTCTATTGGGATCTAGCAATTTTTTCTGATGAACGGACAAGAAAACCCTCTTTGGATTTGCCTAAGATCTTTGGAATTCATTTATTTCTCTCCGGAGTGGCTTGTTTTGGTTTTGGTGCATTTCATGTCACAGGCTTATACGGTCCTGGAATATGGGTGTCCGATCCTTATGGACTAACCGGAACAGTGCAACCTGTAAATCCCGCGTGGGGAGTGGAAGGTTTTGATCCTTTTGTTCCGGGAGGAATAGCTTCTCATCATATTGCAGCCGGTACATTGGGTATATTAGCGGGCCTATTCCATCTTAGCGTACGACCTCCACAACGTCTATACAAAGGATTGCGTATGGGAAATATTGAAACTGTACTCTCCAGCAGTATCGCGGCTGTATTTTTTGCAGCTTTTGTTGTTGCTGGAACTATGTGGTATGGGTCGGCAACTACTCCCATCGAATTATTTGGTCCCACTCGTTATCAATGGGACCAAGGTTACTTTCAGCAAGAGATATATCGACGGGTTAGTGCCGGTCTATCAGAAAATCTAAGTTTCTCAGAAGCCTGGTCTAAAATTCCCGAAAAATTAGCTTTTTATGATTATATCGGCAATAATCCGGCAAAGGGGGGATTGTTCAGGGCAGGCTCGATGGATAATGGAGATGGGATAGCGGTTGGTTGGTTAGGACACCCTATCTTCAGAGATAAAGAAGGCCGTGAGCTTTTTGTACGTCGTATGCCTACTTTTTTTGAAACCTTTCCGGTCGTTTTGGTAGATGGGGACGGAATTGTCAGAGCCGACGTTCCTTTTAGAAGAGCAGAATCGAAGTATAGTCTTGAACAAGTAGGTGTAACCGTGGAGTTCTACGGTGGTGAACTAAATGGAGTCAGTTATAGTGATCCTGCTACTGTTAAAAAATATGCTAGACGCGCTCAGTTGGGTGAAATTTTTGAATTAGACCGTGCAACTTTGAAATCCGATGGTGTTTTTCGTAGCAGTCCAAGGGGCTGGTTTACTTTTGGGCATGCTTCATTTGCTTTGCTCTTCTTCTTCGGACACATTTGGCATGGTGCTAGAACCTTGTTCAGAGATGTTTTTGCTGGTATTGACCCAGATTTGGATACTCAAGTAGAGTTTGGCGCATTCCAAAAGCTTGGAGATCCAACTACAAAACGACAGACGGTCTGATACAAGACTACTTTGGTATTTTTCCTCTATATTTCTTTTTTAAGGGGGGTTACGTAGAGTACCCGAGTGAGTTGGAATTACCACTTCTTTGACTCTCGCTCTTTCAAGATGATTCTAAAAAGAAAAGAATAAAAAAAGAAAAAACAAACAGGTAGGGAAGTTATAATTGTAAACCACGATCGAATTTATGGAAGCATTGGTTTATACATTCCTTTTAGTATCGACTCTAGGGATAATTTTTTTCGCTATCTTTTTTCGAGAACCACCTAAAATTTCAACTAAAAAATAGAAAAGGATTTTTCATTATCTCAATTGAAGTAATGAGCCTCCCAATATGGGGAGGCTCATTACTTCAATTAGTCCCCGTGTTCCTCGAATGGATCTCTTAGTTGTTGAGAAGGTTGCCCGAAAGCGGTATATAAGGCGTACCCGGTAAAACTTACAAGTAAACCAGATAGAAAGATGGCGACTAAGGTTGCTGTTTCCATATTATATGAATATATAATTTCAAGACCTTAACAGATCTATCATAAGATCGTTTATTTACAACAGAATGGTATACAAAGTCAACAGATCTCAATGAATACAATAGATTTATGGCTACACAAACTGTTGAGAACAGGCCTCGCCCAAAAGAAACTACTATAGGGAATTTATTAAAACCCTTGAATTCAGAATATGGTAAAGTAGCTCCGGGGTGGGGAACAACTCCATTGATGGGTGTCGCAATGGCTCTATTTGCGGTATTTCTATCAATTATTTTGGAGATTTACAATTCGTCTGTTTTATTGGATGAAATTTCAATGAATTAAATTTAGAAGAAAAGTATTCGTTTTTGAATCAAAAATTAACCAGTTTAGAACTTGGATTTCTAGCCTATTCTATTTTGTTGGTAGTTCGATCGTGGAATTTTGTTCTTTCTGTATTTCCGGAATATGAGTGTGTGACTTGTTATAATGGATTTTATGGATAGTACAGAAAATAGGCCTGTCACCTTGATAGAGATGGTTCTATGCCGTCAGATATTTATTCAAGTATCTGGAACACGAAATATATGAACTAGATTAAGAAATATTTAAACTATGATTCATACTTACTATTTAACCCCGTACCCGGAACTCCAAAAAACGTTAAATTCTTAAAAAAAAAGAAAAATATTTCTTTCTTTTTTTTTTTTAATTATTTTTGGAATCTAATTCATGGAATACGTGATGATCCAACGGTTCTTACTCAGGGAATCCTTGGCTTTTCTTATGATTTTTATTGAATCATCGTGGTTCTAGTATGAATCTGAGGTTTTATTCGATTCATAGGGTCTTAACAAGAAAATTCTTATATCAATTCAATATTCAATAATAATAAAGAAAGCAAAAAAAAAGCCACATTAGAGAGAAAAACAAATTAAAAGAAATAGGTAACGAGAGGATTCAAGAGGCCTGTAAGGATCAACATAAAGACGATTGAGCCAACTTGATATTTTGGTATTATCACCACAAAGAAGAAAAGAAGAGCTTTTCCTATTTGTTTTTATTATTTCGTACATTTAGGACGATTTAATTGGAAATTAAGAAATGGCAAACTTTTTATTGCATTTCCGACTCTTTTTGTGGGTGTGTTTTTGCTTGAGCTGTACGAGATGAAAGTCTCATATACGGTTCTGAGAGGGGGATTTTCGCCTATCTCAATAAAGTCTATGATTGGTTCGAAGAACGTCTCGAGATTCAGGCGATTGCGGATGATATAACTAGTAAATATGTTCCTCCCCATGTCAATATATTTTATTGTTTAGGCGGAATTACGCTGACTTGTTTTTTAGTACAAGTAGCTACGGGGTTTGCTATGACTTTTTACTATCGTCCGACCGTTACGGAAGCTTTTGCTTCTGTTCAATACATAATGACGGAAGCTAACTTTGGTTGGTTAATCCGCTCAGTTCATCGATGGTCGGCAAGTATGATGGTCCTAATGATGATTTTGCATGTTTTTCGTGTGTATCTCACTGGTGGATTTAAAAAACCTCGTGAATTAACTTGGGTTACAGGGGTGGTTCTGGGAGTATTGACGGCATCTTTTGGTGTAACTGGTTATTCCTTACCTCGGGACCAAATTGGTTATTGGGCAGTTAAAATTGTAACTGGTGTACCTGATGCTATTCCTGTAATAGGGTCGCCTTTGGTAGAATTATTGCGTGGAAGTGCTAGTGTGGGACAATCTACCTTGACTCGTTTTTATAGTTTACACACTTTTGTATTGCCACTTCTTACTGCTGTATTTATGTTAATGCATTTTCCAATGATACGTAAACAAGGTATTTCTGGTCCTTTATAGTTTATAGAAAGGGTATAGAATAGATATTTGGAATTAATCATTTATCACTTAGGGGAGGCATAATAGGATTTTATTGCTACAAGTATGGATTATTGAAAATCATAAGATAAGACATGGATTTGGATATTTCCCTTCAACTAATCGTGTCAAATAAATAATATTGTGGGGTTGAGGGGAATTCTCCGAAGAGAAAATGGATTATGGGAGTGTGTGACTTGAACTATTGATTGGTCTGTGTAGATATAGGTCTACCACCTTGGACTTCACAAACAAATGTGTCTTTGTTCCAACCACTGTCTAATCCCTAGACAGAAGATAGGCTGGCTTGCTCGAAGAGAATCTTTTCTATGATCAGATCTGAATCATGTTATACACGAGAAGGCTCCGTAAGATCTAGTAGAATTCATTTCATACTTCTAGTTGAAAAATAGTATGGAAATGCATGCATTTCCTATGCATTGATATGAGCGATAATGCTATCGGAGTGAAACAAAAGATCTAAAGAAAAACACAGACTAAATTAATAACAAGTAAACCTTTTGTGTGGATCTCGAACTATTTTGGAAATAACTAGAGAGACATAGTAATCGTAAAGTCCGAGACGACCCAGAAAGCACTTGATCCTATCATGATCCACTTTGTAAGCCAACTTGGGTATTGAGTATTTACTTAAACTTACAACCAAATTTCTTTGCAATGGACATGGATAGTTTCAATTCCAGAGTCCAGTTTTTATTACTTATTACATTGAATTATTCATTCATATACATATATGTGTAGATATAGTATGTGTAGATATAGCCCCCGCGTTGAGTTTGGGGGGATTTCTTTTGTTCTTTTAATTTTAAGTCTTGCTCGAGCCGGA